TAAATATCTTTATGGATTCTTCCAACTTCTATGTATAGTAAATTACTACAGTACCCTATATAAGATCTAATTTCTTCCTTTTTTGTTTTGACTCTTTAATCTTTTTTAATATATTTTTTTTTTATTTCATTTTTTGGTTGTTTTTTGTTATTGTGTTCTTTTTTATATTTCCCCCTTTTCCTTCAGATAAATCGAAAACTCCGGAGTATAGTATATTTTTTAACGGGTCGAACCAAAAAAGCCGCTTTTTATATTTTCTTATTTACTTTACCTTTAGTTGTCATAAAAAAAGGAAAATTCCCTATTTTTCCCTGCGACCAAATTAAATGAAATATGCTATACAGTATTAAAATAATTAAATACTATATCTATATATAGGAGACTGGAAACGAAAATAAAATAAAATAAATATCTTTCTCGTATCCGTTATCCATCACATTGTCGAAACAAAAATATCGGATGCATCAATATGTAAGGGTAAGGTACATGAAGCCACGATCTGATATATATATAATAGATAAACATCCTCTCTAGACTAGATATAAGCAACTGATCTTTCTTTGGAATCAAAGAAAGATATTAACAAATAGACGTCTCTTATTTTGTGACTCGGAATAAACGTTTCCTATCGACGAACAGAATAATAATTTATTCCTATGGAGGATCCAGGAACAAGAAGATTTAATCGGAAATATCGACAAATTCGTGTGGCGTAGTCTAAGGAAATAAAAACAATTCCGAGACTACTATTCTATCTCTATCGAATTTGAATATCAGAATAGCTGATATAGTCATGATTCAATGGGTCAGGTCCACTTACTTTTTCTTTTGTTTATTTTTTACATTTAAGAAGTAGGATATTTACATTTAATAAGTAGGAATATTTGGCGATTCATAATGGAATTGAGTAGATAGAATATCTATGTCCTAGAACCAAAAATATTGAATAATGAAACCTGAGTAGAAGTATAGCCTGTAGTGGCATAGTCGTCCTCCCAACATCCAATAAGTGGGGTGATTTAACTTATCATTATAATGAACAAATGTTCATTATAATGACTATCATTATAATGACTATAATATAACTCATTATAATAAAAACTATTATATTTATAATATGCTTATGTGGACTTTTTTTTTATTACAAATATCAACAATCTCTCTATTATCCACTAAAGAATGAAGACTCAAACTGGAGTTTTGTGGAAAAAGCCCCTTATCGGATTTGAACCGATGACTTACGCCTTACCATGGCGTTACTCTACCGCTGAGTTAAAAGGGCCTATTTTATTCCATTCCGGAATGAACCAATGTGAAGACATATATATATATATATGTACATATATTATATACATAGGTGTATGCAGTAGACTCATAGTGTCTCATTCGGGAATAAGAATTTTGTTAGGCAGTCTAGCCTAAAACCTAATTGCTTTTTTATTTGCTTTTATTGACCCCTATCACAACGAGATTCGCTTGATTGATACACAATTTGACATAGGATAGGATCCAAGCCAAGATATTTGATATGTGATCAAATCATTACATGATTTGATTCAACTCATACCTGGAATCAAGCTCTAAAAAAAAAAAAAAAAAGAAACTTTGCTATCGTTTTTTTTTTTATTTCCTAGCTGTGAGATGGGCATATCTCATCTTAACAATGCGTGAATCGATGGGTGAAAGTAAAAAAATGGAGTTTCACCTTTTTCTGTCGGACAAATCGCCGGGATCCTATACTTCATTAATGGATAAGTATTATAACATTATTTCTCTATATGAAATGAAGTAATGTTTATTTTATTATTTTCTATACTATATAGTATGTTTATCCATTATAATGATATGGATATATCATCCATATTTTATTTCTATATATTCTAATGATGTGTCATAGTATATATATCATTCATTATATTATATCATTAGAATATATAGAAATAAGAAATAGAATAGAGAAATTTTGAATGGTTCATGAACCACGAATGAAGAATAGAAAAATTCTATCGGAATCACGAAAGGCGGAAAACTTATTCAGATTTAGTCACACAATTATATTGACAATTACACAAAACTATTCATACTAAGAGCTAAGAGTACGATGGCGATCGGGCAGATATGCCCCTATCGTCTAGTGGTTCAGGACATCTCTCTTTCAAGGAGGCAGCGGGGATTCAACTTCCCCTGGGGGTAGTTGATCGTGTATTATCAATAAGTCTAGAATTGATTCTTCCTGGGTCGATGCCCGAGTGGTTAATGGGGACGGACTGTAAATTCGTTGGCAATATGTCTACGCTGGTTCAAATCCAGCTCGGCCCAAGAATTCGCCGATCCATCATGAGATTCTATAATGAATTTGTCCTTCGGAAACACCCGGGGAATAAAGAAAAGAAGAAATTTTATATCATATCCTATTTTTTCCCATATATTCTTTATTTTTGAATGATCTAGATTCATATCATGATCAATAAATTAAATTTCAATAAAAATAAATTAAATATTAAATATAGGGAAAGGATTAAATTAAACAATAAAAATCTTTCTTTATTGAAAGATTTCTTATCAATCAATTTAACACTATTTGACAATAGGATGACTAGTAATCCGTGTTGTTTTCACTAAAGTCCATTTCCATGTGGATATAAATATATCATCCCTCTCTCTGTTACAATGTTACAATACGACGATTCTAAATAGAAATAGTTTTAATAAAATCATTAAGAATATGTATCCTGTATCCCTTTTATTTCTCTGGGATTGTAGTTCAATCGGTCAGAGCACCGCCCTGTCAAGGCGGAAGCTGCGGGTTCGAGCCCCGTCAGTCCCGACCTAGTATCTAATGACCCCCATCAATTCATCTCTTTATTTTCTGTCAAGGGGTGGGGAGTGGGATCTAATTCCCAGAGGGGGGGTCCTTATTTATTTTTTTTACGTTTCGAATTTCTTATTGAGAAAATACAATATGACAATTTCAATTAGTACCGAGGAGGATAGAGATATGTGGATTGCTACAATTGTTGGTAGCATCTTATTTAGGATTCTGAGAGATACCTGTCTGGTTTTTTTCGATTGCTCCCAATCCGTGGAAGGAAATCGAATACCCATATATATATATATATTTTCACCAGAGCACATACACAAATTTTTATTCGTTTATTATACGATAGAAAATGAACTTAATTTTCACATAGTTACCTCGAAAAAATACCTTTCAGATTAAAGCTACCCCCTTTCTAGCTCCGATTTTGTATAACCTAAATTACTAATTGGAAACAATACATCTATTTATATAATTAAAACTGCACACTTTATTTTTTATATATGTGTTCCAGTACCAATCCAAAGAAAGAAAGCAGCATTTTTTTTAATAAAAGAAAGATCAAATAAAGAACCATCCCTCCTTTTAACTTTTAATAAGGGAATTTAGAATCTTTTTTTATTCCCATTGAATTGAAGGGGAAGGTCCTATCAAAGAAAGAAAAAAAGTAGTTAATTTGTCGAAATATTCGATCTTTTCTTCTTCTTTTTCCATTTCACTTCTACTATTTGAGTTTGTGACCAATGGAAGTGGAAGATGGGTCAGATGGATGATACCTCATTATATGATTATATAAGGAAGACGGTAGGTTATAGAGAATAACGAATGGATAAAGAATCAAAAATTGAATGGGATTCTTGATTGGATCAGGGATCAAATTTTTTATTACGTTTTTATTCTGTATGGATAAAAGATCTTCCTATGTTATACTATTCCATTCTCGACGATGAATAGATTTGATAGCTCAGATATTGTTATTCATGATATTGATTCGATTCAATATCATCGGGATGTATTCCTCCCATTAAATTTACAGGAGAAGGGTTTAGAATCTCTATGGGATTAGATCCCGAGTTATTATATTATGAAGTAAAAAAACGATGAAATTATGGAAGTCAATATTCTCGCATTTATTGCTACTGCACTGTTCATTCTAGTTCCTACTGCTTTTTTACTTATCATTTACGTAAAAACGGTCAGTCAAAATGATTAATTTGAATCAAGCTTGACTTCTTAGTTCTTATCAATAATGGAAGAAATGAAAGGGATTCAAACTCCACGTCTTAAATGAAATGAGCGGATTCAAATCAGCAGTATACGAGATCTGATAGTATGGTAGAAAGAAATATAGGAATCTTTCTACCACACTATCGATTATTATATAAAATGAGAAGGTTGGCCTGTATAAAGATATATATAGGTTTAATATGGATCACTCCATAATATGTATATTGATATATGTACATATAACTCATATATGTGTAATATATATTAGCATTAGCACCCCAATTCGAGTTCTTTGCTACATCCATATCCATGCTACATCCATTTGATTTGTACCGATTTCGATCAATACGATATAATCGAATGCCCACTTTGACTCTTATGTCTTACGGTTCTAATTACTCGTTTTATTATATATTTAGTTAATTTATTTCCAATATGGATCCCGGGATCCGCCGAAACAATCAAATCAACGGAAGAAGATATGGTATGGGCGTAGAATAGATTATATAATATAAAAGAAATCTAGTCATCTTTTTTTTAGCATTCCGACAAGGAGTAATTTATTTAGCCATTGACAGGTGATTCAAGGAATTCCGTGGGAAATTCAATTCTTCATATTTGTAAAAAGAGTAGTAGATACCACCTATTTATAACGCGTGAACCATGATATTAAGTGAGTCGATAAAACAGAAATAACATTTCTAGGAGTCTAAAAGGTAAATGCACAATATGTGAATCGCCCACCGCAATATTATGCGTAGTACTTCGTTGGACAAACGCTATATCGATGTTTCCCTCGGTATAAAGTACGTATCTACATAATAACAGATAGACTTCCTCTTCGAACAGTAAAGCGAGAAACAAATAAAAAAGGGGGTTGGTTGCTCCTCATTGTAATATCCATATATCATTCTGTTAAAGTTCATCTAAATAGAATATTTAGGACGAATTCGGTTGGAAAAAATTTTGATTTCATATCATTTCATATCATGTGTATTCCTTTTACTTTCAAAATACAAACATCGGAATCATTGAAATATTTGTTTGATTGAAAGGTTATTCTTCATCTATTACATTACTTTACTGGATTCCAGTATAATTTTTATATGAAGATATTTTTCTTGAAAAAACGCTTTGCAGAACGATCTATGAAACCATTAATACAGTTTGATTACTCAACTCAATTAAATTAGTAATGATCCTAGAGTCCACTTCTTCCCCATACTACGAGTGAAAGGGAAAATGTAAAGACTACCATTAAAGCAGCCCAAGCAAGACTTACTATATCCATGTGAATTCTGTCCCCTATCTCTATGAATATGAAGAAACTCTTCCATTATTGATCACTAATAATAATGTAATCAATGGCACAGAGTCAAAAAGGGATTTTGAACGAAGGCTATTGATGAACCAACCCAATAACTCCACCCATAACAAGTTCGGATATGATTTGTGGGAGAATCTGGAAGCATTAAGTACAAGCAAGATAGACAGTTACTTTCTTGTAATTATCAAGGGAGTGCAATTAATGGAACATGCAGGAATAGTAAGACCTATTGTTTCTTTTGTTACCCTTCATAATAAAACAGCATAACAATATACAATCAAGATAAATCACTATCTATCATATATCTCTATTTACCGTTTGATCTAATCCTTACGGTCTCCCAAGTATTTCACAACAACACTCGGGAGACCCTCTATTATATTAATAATCTATTTTGCTTAGGTGTTACCGAAAATAAAGAAGTTTTTATTTTTCAACCCCAACCCTTAGTCTTTTTTTATTCTATAAAAGAAAGCAATTATTCATCCAATATTGCTTGAATGTCTGAGCACTCATAAATTCTCGCGAGTCTGTATACAAAGCATCTTCCACCCTTTACCACAACTACCAATTCCCCACTCAACCATTTAATTTAATTCAAGAATCAGTCATTAGACATTAGTACTGGAAGTTTTGATAGTCTAGCCCTTCCTATACTAAAATTCTCCCTGGAATCCCAAGCGCAAGGATTGACAGTCTTTTAACCTCCAGCTTCTTAAAATAAAAATAAAGCAAGTTTCGGAAGTTCGAGTCCTTTTCCTCTGCTTATGCTAGGCAAGGATTCGGCGACTTCTATTATATCAGCAAGCAAAGGGATTTCGAGTTTTTTCTTGATCAGACGACACCCAGATTTGAACTGGGGAAAAAGGATTTGCAGTCCCCCGCCTTACCACTCGGCCATGCCGCCAAAACGATAAAAATAGATGGAAATCTTCCTGGTGGGTTATTACTGAATAAATACTTAATCCCCCCCTTTTTTTTGTTTTTCTTTATTTGCATCTGGAATACCATTTTCCTTATTCCTTTCCTAATAAATTGAAACTAAAAAAATCCTTCCTTTTTTGTTTTGATTGGAGCCGGACCCTTCTATTAATTGTATAGTATCTCAAATATCAAAATACACAACGCCGAAAAATTTCCCTCCCTTTTTGAAAGAAAATATTTGGATTTTGAGTCACACAATCAAAAATTCAGCGCAAATTAAATTGGACCCATTAACTATTGACTGTTAATTCATGAAAAGTTCTTGGATCTCGGATTGTGTTTCCTTAATGGCATAAGAAAATGCAATTGATACACAACTAATCAGTATCAATAATTTTCAATAAGAAATCCTTTTCAATTTCAAGTATAACAACATTTATGTGTAATTATGTGTATATGTAAACCCCAGAACAGAAATTGTTACACAGATATACCCAATCCGGGATCTTATTTATATAAGATATGTCATAGGAAATTAATTAAAGTAATTAGCGTGCTTCAATTTTTCATTGAAGATATTGAATTGAATATCAAACCCTTTTGCGTTGCGCACTTCAATCGTATTCCTTCCACGAATTCAACCAGCAAATGGGTAAAAATGCCTCTTTTTTTTGCGAATAAATTTTGAACACGGAATCCGCTAAAAAAGTTAAGTGCTAAAAAAAGGTAAACTCTATAGGGTTCCTTTCTGTCTTTATATCATTCAGAGAGAACAGATCAAATCCTGAATTCATTTACTTTTCTGGTACCCAATCAGCAGATCCTAATATCATAGTAATAGGTAGAAATTGGATCACCTTTGATATTCTATACAAGACTCCATAAGTCTAAACGTCATAATTTTGTTTCCTTTCCAGGAATTTGTTATGAATTCATTTCATTTGTATCTGTTTCAAATTCTAATTTTGAGTAGAAAATTCTCTTTATTTCTCCGATCATACGTATTTCATACATTACATCTATGATATGGAGTTGGGTAAAATTTCATGTGATTCGGTAAACAGAATATAATTCCATCATTGCTAGATCAATCCACATCATTACTAGATCGATCCATATGGTTCGATGAAGAATGAGCCTTGGGGAATGAATGGGATTTTTTCGATAAATGGGAAACTCAAAATGCTCCGGGATGGAAATGAGG